GCTAGCGTAGCTTAACACAAAGCATAACACTGAAGATGTTAAGATGGGTCCTAAAAAACTCCGCATGCACAAAGGCATGGTCCTGACCTTACTATCAGCTCTAACCCGACTTACACATGCAAGTCTCCGCAGCCCCGTGAGTATGCCCTCAATCCCCTGCCCGGGGACGAGGAGCGGGCATCAGGCACAAGTTTAGCCCAAGACGCCTAGCCAAGCCACACCCCCAAGGGAATTCAGCAGTGATAAACATTAAGCAATAAGTGAAAACTTGACTCAGTCAGGGTTAAAAGGGCCGGTAAAACTCGTGCCAGCCACCGCGGTTAAACGAGAGGCCCCAGTTGATAATACCACGGCGTAAAGGGTGGTTAAGGAAACAAACAAATAAAGCCAAATGGCCCTTTGGCCGTCATACGCTTCTAGGTGTCCGAAGCCCAACATTACGAAAGTAGCTTTAACAAAGCCCGCCTGACCCCACGAAAGCTGAGAAACAAACTGGGATTAGATACCCCACTATGCTCAGCCATAAACCCAGACACCTAAATACAAATGGTGTCCGCCCGGGTACTACGAGCATTAGCTTGAAACCCAAAGGACCTGACGGTGCCTTAGACCCCCCTAGAGGAGCCTGTTCTAGAACCGATAACCCCCGTTAAACCTCACCACCTCTAGCCACCCCAGCCTATATACCGCCGTCGTCAGCTTACCCTGTGAAGGGCAACAAAAGTAAGCACAATGGGCACAAACCCAGAAACGTCAGGTCGAGGGTGTAGCGTATGAAGTGGAAAGAAATGGGCTACATTTTCTAATACAGAACATCACGAACATGCAACATGAAACAGTGCTTGAAGGAGGATTTAGTAGTAAAAAGGAAGCAGAGTGTCCTTTTGAACCCGGCTCTGAGGCGCGTACACACCGCCCGTCACTCTCCCCTGTCAAAATGTAATAAACATACCTAATACTAAAACACCGACAAGGGGAGGCAAGTCGTAACATGGTAAGTGTACCGGAAGGTGCACTTGGACTAAACCCAGGGTGTGGCTGAGTTAGCTAAGCATCTCACTTACACCGAGAAGACATCCATGCAAATTGGGTCGCCCTGAGCCAAACAGCTAGCCTAACAACCAAAATAACCCAACAACATAAATAACAAAACATGACCAAACACCAAAAACTAAACCATTTTCATACCTGAGTATGGGAGACAGAAAAGGTTCAACCTAGAGCAATAGAAAAAGTACCGCAAGGGAAAGCTGAAAGAGAAATGAAATAACCCATATAAGCACAAAAAAACAAAGATTAAACCTTGTACCTTTTGCATCATGATTTAGCCAGTACACCCAAGCAAAGAGACCTTTAGTTTGAAAACCCGAAACCAGGTGAGCTACCCCGAGACAGCCTATAGATTTAGGGCAAATCCGTCTCTGTGGCAAAAGAGTGGAAAGAGCTCCGGGTAGAAGTGACAGACCTACCGAACCTGGTGATAGCTGGTTGCCTAAGAAGTGGATAGAAGTTCAGCCTCGTACACCCCAAATCAAAAACACATGCACCAAGATGCTAGAGAAATATACGAGAGTTAGTTAAAGGGGGTACAGCCCCTTTAACAAAGGATACAACCTTAGCAGGAGGATAAAGATCACAACATACAAAACACACTGTTCTAGTGGGCCTAAAAGCAGCCATCTAAACTGAAAGCGTTAAAGCTCAGACAGAAAAAAGTTTATTATACCGACAAAAAATCTTATTCCCCTAACAATATTAGGCTAACCCATGCCAACATGGAAGAACTTATGCTAAAATGAGTAACAAGAAGACCTGATCTTCTCCAAGCACAAGTGTAAACCAAATCGGACCAACCACTGGAAATTAACGAACCCAACCCAAGAGAGAAATGTGAACAACAAAAAAACCAAGAAAACCACACAAACAAAAATCGTTAACCCCACACTGGAGTGCTACTTTAAAGGAAAGACTAAAAGAAGAGGAAGGAACTCGGCAAACACAAGCCTCGCCTGTTTACCAAAAACATCGCCTCCTGCAATTAAACCAAGTATAGGAGGTCCAGCCTGCCCAGTGACTACGGGTTCAACGGCCGCGGTATTTTGACCGTGCAAAGGTAGCGCAATCACTTGTCTTTTAAATAGAGACCTGTATGAATGGCCAAACGAGGGCTTAACTGTCTCCCTCTTCCAGTCAGTGAAATTGATCTATCCGTGCAGAAGCGGGTATAATCATACAAGACGAGAAGACCCTTTGGAGCTTAAGGTACAAACTTCAACCACGTCAAACAACTTGATAAAGAGCAATAAACCTAGTGGACAATGAAACTTTACCTTCGGTTGGGGCGACCACGGAGGAAAAACAAGCCTCCGAGTGGAATGGGTTCAACCCCTAAAACTAAGAGAAACATCTCTAAGTCGCAGAACATCTGACCAAAAATGATCCGGCCAATCAAGCCGACCAACGGACCAAGTTACCCTAGGGATAACAGCGCAATCCTCTCCCAGAGTCCATATCGACGAGGGGGTTTACGACCTCGATGTTGGATCAGGACATCCTAATGGTGCAGCCGCTATTAAGGGTTCGTTTGTTCAACGATTAAAGTCCTACGTGATCTGAGTTCAGACCGGAGCAATCCAGGTCAGTTTCTATCTGTAAAGCTACTTTTCCTAGTACGAAAGGATCGGAAAAGAGGGGCCAATACTTAAAGCACGCCCCACCCCTAATTAATGAAAACAAATAAATTAAACAAAGGGAGGGCCAAAGTCCCAACCACCCAAAATAAGGACATACTGGGGTGGCAGAGCATGGTAAATTGCGAAAGGCCTAAGCCCTTTAAACCAGAGGTTCAAATCCTCTCCCCAGTTCATGCTAAACACTCTAATAATTCACCTAATTAACCCCCTAGCCTACATCGTGCCAGTCCTACTAGCAGTAGCATTCCTTACCCTAGTTGAACGAAAAGTACTAGGATATATACAACTACGAAAAGGTCCTAACGTAGTAGGACCCTACGGCCTACTACAACCCATCGCCGATGGCGTAAAACTGTTCATTAAAGAACCAGTTCGCCCATCCACATCATCTCCATTCCTATTTTTAGCAACCCCTATCCTTGCACTAACCCTGGCTATAACACTATGAGCACCCATGCCCATACCACATCCAGTAGCAGACCTAAACCTAGGAGTCCTATTTATCTTAGCCCTATCAAGCCTTGCAGTATACTCTATTCTAGGCTCAGGCTGAGCATCAAATTCAAAATATGCACTAATCGGAGCCCTACGGGCAGTAGCCCAAACAATTTCATATGAAGTAAGTTTAGGACTTATCCTACTATCAGTAATTATCCTCTCTGGAGGATATACCTTGCAAACATTCAGCACAACCCAAGAAAGCATTTGATTATTAGCCCCCGCCTGACCATTAGCAGCAATATGGTATATCTCAACCCTAGCAGAAACAAACCGAGCACCCTTCGACCTAACTGAAGGAGAATCAGAATTAGTATCAGGCTTCAACGTAGAATACGCAGGAGGACCATTCGCCCTGTTCTTCCTAGCCGAATACTCTAACATCCTACTAATAAACACCCTATCGGCAGTACTCTTTCTAGGAACACCACACATCCTAAACATGCCCGAACTAACAACAATTAGCCTCATAACCAAAGCTGCTCTCCTCTCCATCGTATTCCTATGGGTCCGAGCCTCCTACCCACGATTCCGATACGACCAGCTCATACACCTAGTCTGAAAAAACTTCCTCCCCCTAACACTAGCCCTCGTGCTTTGACACATTGCCCTGCCAATCGCATTAGCAGGCCTGCCCCCACAGCTATAATACAGGAACTGTGCCTGAATGCCCAAGGACCACTTTGATAGAGTGGCTGATAGGGGTTAAAGTCCCCTCAGTTCCTAGAAAGAAGGGGATCGAACCCATGCCCAAGAGATCAAAACTCTTAGTGCTTCCTCTACACCACTTTCTAAGATGGAGTCAGCTAATCAAGCTTTCGGGCCCATACCCCGAACATGACGGTTAAAGTCCCTCCCCCATCAATGAACCCCTACGTACTCGCAATCTTACTGTCCAGCCTAGGACTGGGAACCACTTTAACCTTCGCCAGCTCCCACTGGCTCCTCGCTTGAATAGGACTAGAAATCAATACCCTAGCAATTACACCACTAATAGCACAACACCACCACCCCCGTGCAGTAGAAGCAACCACAAAATATTTCCTTACCCAAGCCACCGCAGCAGCAATAATTCTATTTGCAAGCACAACAAACGCCTGAATCACAGGAGAATGAGATATTAACAACATGTCAAGCCCCGTAGCCAGCACAATAATCATTATTGCCCTAGCACTTAAAATTGGACTAGCACCAATACACTTTTGAATACCAGAAGTGTTACAAGGACTAGACCTCCTAACCGGACTAATCTTATCAACCTGGCAAAAACTCGCCCCACTCGCCCTAATTATTCAAGTATCACAAGCCATTGACCCACTACTATTAACATCCCTAGGACTCATATCCACACTTATTGGTGGATGAGGAGGACTAAACCAAACCCAACTACGAAAAATCCTAGCATACTCCTCAATCGCCCACATAGGCTGAATAATTATTATTCTACAATACGCCCCACAACTCACATTAATTGCACTAGGAACATACATCTTCATAACATCCGCAGCATTCCTCACCATAAAAACAACATCCACCACAAAAATCAGCACCCTCGCTATAACCTGATCAAAAAACCCCACCCTAACAGCAACCACCGCCCTAATCCTATTATCATTAGGGGGCCTACCCCCACTAACAGGATTCATACCAAAATGACTAATCCTACAAGAACTAACAAAACAAAACCTCCCAATCACCGCCACAATCATAGCCTTAGCCGCCCTACTAAGCCTATACTTCTACCTACGACTCTGCTACGCAATAACACTAACCATCTCCCCAAACACAACCAACTCAACTACCCCATGACGAATTCAAACAACCCAAACCTCTCTACCACTAACCCTATCCACAACAATTGCCCTGGGACTCTTGCCAATCACACCAGCCATCCTAATACTAACCACTTAGGGACTTAGGATAACATTAGACCAAGAGCCTTCAAAGCTCTAAGCAGAAGTGAAAATCTTCTAGCCCCTGAATAAGACCTACAAGACTCTATCTTGCATTTTCTAATTGCAAATCAAATGTTTTTATTAAACTAAGGCCTTACTAGATGGGAAGGCCTCGATCCTACAAACTCTTAGTTAACAGCTAAGCGCCCAAACCAGCGAGCATCCATCTACTTTCCCGCCATAGCCCAGTAAGGCGGGAAAAGCCCCGGCAGAGTATTAATCTACGTCTCTGGATTTGCAATCCAACATGTTTCTTCACCACGGGGCTTGTGGCAGGAAGAGGATTTAAACCTCTGTCTTCGGGGCTACAACCCACCGCCTAAACACTCGGCCATCCTACCTGTGGCAATCACGCGCTGATTCTTTTCTACTAACCATAAAGACATTGGTACCCTATATCTTGTATTTGGTGCCTGAGCTGGAATAGTGGGAACCGCCCTAAGCCTTCTCATTCGTGCCGAATTAAGCCAACCTGGATCGCTTTTGGGTGACGACCAAATTTATAATGTAATCGTTACTGCCCACGCCTTCGTAATAATTTTCTTTATAGTAATACCAATCCTTATTGGAGGGTTTGGAAACTGACTCGTACCACTAATGATTGGAGCCCCTGACATGGCGTTCCCACGAATAAACAACATAAGCTTCTGACTCCTTCCCCCATCATTCCTCCTACTACTGGCTTCCTCTGGTGTAGAGGCTGGAGCCGGGACAGGGTGAACAGTATACCCGCCCCTTGCAGGAAACCTTGCTCACGCCGGGGCATCAGTAGACCTAACAATTTTCTCACTTCACCTAGCAGGTGTATCATCAATTTTAGGAGCAATTAATTTCATCACCACAACTATTAATATAAAACCCCCAGCCATTTCACAGTATCAAACACCTCTATTTGTATGAGCCGTACTTGTAACAGCCGTACTTTTACTTCTATCACTACCAGTGCTAGCTGCTGGAATTACAATGCTCCTCACGGACCGAAACCTCAACACTACATTCTTCGACCCAGCTGGAGGGGGAGACCCAATCCTTTACCAACACCTGTTCTGATTCTTCGGTCACCCAGAAGTCTACATTCTTATTTTACCCGGGTTTGGTATTATTTCACACGTTGTAGCCTACTACGCCGGCAAAAAAGAGCCATTCGGCTATATAGGAATAGTATGAGCTATGATGGCTATTGGCCTTCTAGGATTCATTGTGTGGGCCCATCACATGTTTACTGTTGGAATAGACGTAGACACCCGTGCATATTTTACATCCGCAACAATAATCATCGCCATCCCAACCGGTGTAAAAGTATTTAGCTGACTAGCCACACTTCACGGAGGGTCTATTAAATGAGAAACACCCATACTGTGGGCCCTGGGGTTTATTTTCCTATTCACAGTAGGTGGGCTAACAGGAATCGTCCTAGCTAACTCATCACTCGATATTGTTCTCCACGATACCTACTATGTAGTTGCACACTTTCACTATGTCTTATCAATGGGTGCCGTATTCGCTATTATAGCAGGCTTCGTCCACTGATTCCCCTTATTTACAGGATATACCTTAAACAACACCTGAACAAAAATTCACTTTGGTGTAATATTTATCGGTGTAAACCTCACATTCTTCCCACAGCACTTCCTAGGCCTAGCAGGAATGCCACGACGATATTCTGATTACCCAGATGCCTACACCCTGTGAAACACAGTATCATCTATTGGGTCACTAATTTCTTTAGTGGCTGTAATTATGTTCCTATTTATCCTCTGAGAAGCCTTCGCCGCCAAACGAGAAGTAGCATCAGTAGAATTAACCATGACAAACGCAGAATGACTCCACGGCTGCCCTCCACCATACCACACATTCGAAGAGCCAGCATTCGTACAAGTTCAATCAAATTAACGAGAAAGGAAGGAATTGAACCCCCATAAACTGGTTTCAAGCCAGTCACATAACCACTCTGTCACTTTCTTCAAGACATTAGTAAAATATGTACATTACACCACCTTGTCGAGGTGGAATCGCAGGTTAAACCCCTGTATGTCTTAAGCCCCAGGCTTAATGGCACATCCCACGCAACTAGGATTCCAAGACGCGGCATCACCCGTTATAGAAGAACTTCTCCACTTCCACGACCACGCCCTAATAATCGTATTCTTAATTAGCACCCTAGTGCTTTATATTATTATTGCAATGGTTTCAACTAAACTTACTAACAAATACATCCTAGACTCACAAGAAATCGAAATTGTCTGAACTATCCTGCCAGCTGTAATTTTAGTCATAATCGCCCTACCATCTCTTCGAATTTTATACTTAATAGATGAAATCAACGACCCCCACCTAACTATTAAAGCTATAGGACACCAATGATACTGAAGCTACGAATACACAGACTATGAGGACCTAGGCTTCGACTCCTACATGATCCCAACTCAAGACCTTACCCCCGGCCAATTCCGACTACTAGAAACAGACCATCGAATAGTAGTCCCAATAGAATCACCAGTTCGTGTCTTAGTATCTGCCGAAGACGTACTACACTCCTGAGCTGTCCCATCCTTAGGTGTAAAAATAGACGCAGTACCAGGACGATTAAATCAAACTGCCTTCATTGCCTCCCGCCCAGGTGTATTCTACGGACAATGCTCTGAAATTTGTGGAGCAAATCATAGCTTTATGCCCATTGTAGTTGAAGCAGTCCCACTGGAACACTTCGAAAGCTGATCCTCATCAATACTAGAAGACGCCTCACTAGAAAGCTAATTATTGGACAAAGCGTCGGCCTTTTAAGCCGGAGTTTGGTGCCTACCGACCACCTCTAGTGAAATGCCCCAATTAAACCCCAACCCCTGATTTGCAATTCTTGTATTTTCATGAGTAATCTTTCTTACCATCATTCCAACCAAAGTTTTAAACCACACAACACCAAACGAGCCAACACCGCTAAGCGAAGAGAAACACAAAACAGAGCCTTGAGACTGACCATGATAATAAGCTTTTTCGACCAATTTGCAAGCCCCTCCCTACTAGGTATCCCACTCATTGCCATCGCAATCGCACTTCCCTGAGTCCTCTTCCCCACCCCACCAGCTCGATGAATTAACAACCGACTTATTACCATCCAAACATGATTCATTAACCGATTCACCAATCAACTGATACTTCCCCTAAATGTAGGAGGACATAAATGAGCACTACTACTAACCTCACTAATACTTTTCCTTATTACCATCAACATATTAGGCCTACTCCCATACACCTTTACACCTACCACCCAATTATCATTAAATATAGGATTTGCTGTGCCACTATGACTTGCTACAGTAATCATTGGAATGCGAAATCAACCAACAATTGCCCTAGGACATCTTCTACCAGAAGGAACACCAATTCCACTGATTCCAGTACTAATTATTATCGAAACAATCAGCCTACTTATCCGACCACTAGCCCTAGGAGTCCGACTCACAGCCAATCTTACTGCAGGCCACCTGCTAATTCAACTAATCGCTACAGCTGTATTTGTCCTCCTACCAATAATGCCGACCGTAGCAATCCTAACCGCCACTGTCCTATTCCTTCTAACACTCCTAGAAGTTGCAGTAGCAATAATCCAAGCTTACGTATTTGTATTACTCCTAAGCCTCTACCTACAAGAAAACGTTTAATGGCCCACCAAGCACATGCATATCACATGGTTGATCCAAGCCCATGACCTTTAACCGGAGCTGTCGGTGCTCTGCTAATAACATCCGGCCTAGCAATCTGGTTCCACTTCCACTCAACAACACTAATAACCCTTGGACTAATTCTCCTACTACTCACAATATACCAATGATGACGTGACATTATTCGAGAAGGAACCTTCCAAGGACACCACACACCACCAGTACAAAAAGGATTACGTTATGGAATAATTTTATTTATTACCTCTGAAGTATTCTTCTTCCTTGGATTCTTTTGAGCTTTCTACCACTCAAGCCTAGCCCCAACACCCGAACTAGGAGGATGCTGACCACCAACAGGAATTACTACACTAGACCCCTTTGAAGTCCCACTACTCAACACAGCTGTGTTACTAGCATCAGGAGTAACAGTAACATGAGCCCACCATAGTCTAATAGAAGGCGAACGAAAACAAGCAATCCAATCTTTAGCCCTTACTATTCTACTCGGATTCTATTTCACTGCCCTCCAGGGCATAGAATATTACGAGGCACCATTCACAATTGCAGATGGAGTATATGGCTCCACGTTCTTTGTAGCCACAGGATTCCACGGACTACATGTTATTATTGGATCAACCTTCCTAGCTGTCTGCCTCCTCCGTCAAGTCCAATACCACTTCACATCTGAACACCACTTCGGCTTTGAAGCCGCTGCCTGATACTGACACTTCGTCGACGTAGTATGACTATTCCTCTACGTATCCATCTATTGATGAGGCTCATAATCTTTCTAGTATTAAACGTTAGTACAAGTGACTTCCAATCACTTAGTCTTGGTTAAACCCCAAGGAAAGATAATGAATCTAATCACAACTATCCTTATTATTACAACAGCCCTATCCTCAATCTTAGCCGTCGTATCTTTTTGATTACCACAAATAAACCCAGACGCAGAAAAACTATCACCCTACGAGTGCGGGTTCGACCCCTTAGGGTCCGCCCGGCTACCATTCTCCCTACGATTCTTCCTAGTCGCAATCCTATTCCTTTTATTCGACTTAGAAATTGCCCTCTTACTACCCCTACCATGAGGAGACCAACTCCACAACCCCACCGGAACCTTCTTCTGAGCCACAGCTGTCCTAATCCTGTTAACCCTAGGATTGGTCTACGAATGAACCCAAGGCGGCCTAGAGTGAGCAGAATAGGGAGTTAGTCCAAAACAAGACCTCTGATTTCGGCTCAGAAAATTGTGGTTTAACTCCACAGCCCCCTTATGACACCAGTACATTTTAGCTTCAGCTCAGCATTCATTCTAGGACTTATAGGATTAGCATTTCACCGCACCCACCTACTTTCCGCACTATTATGCTTAGAAGGTATAATACTATCCCTATTCATTGCACTAGCCTTATGAGCTCTACAATTTGAATCCACAAGCTTTTCCACAGCTCCTATACTTCTTTTAGCCTTCTCCGCCTGTGAAGCAAGCACTGGCCTCGCACTCTTAGTAGCCACAGCTCGAACCCACGGAACAGACCGCCTACAAAACCTCAGCCTCCTACAATGCTAAAAGTACTAATCCCCACAATTATACTATTTCCAACAATCTGACTCACCTCCCCCAAATGACTGTGAACAACTACAACCGCACACAGCCTATTAATCGCTCTCATCAGCCTAACCTGATTAAAATGAACATCAGAAACCGGATGAACCACCGCTAACACGTACCTGGCCATAGACCCCCTATCAACCCCCCTGTTAGTACTCACATGCTGACTCCTCCCACTAATAATCTTAGCCAGCCAAAACCACATCAACCCAGAACCAATCAGCCGACAACGCCTTTACATCACACTTCTAACTTCACTACAAATGTTCCTAATTATAGCATTCGGTGCCACAGAAATCATTATATTTTATATTATATTCGAAGCTACACTTATCCCAACCCTCATTATTATCACCCGATGAGGCAACCAAACCGAGCGCCTAAATGCAGGAACATACTTCCTATTCTACACCCTAGCAGGGTCCCTACCACTTTTAGTAGCCCTTCTTCTACTACAACAATCAACAGGAACCCTATCCATGCTAGTTCTCCAATATTCACAACCATTAACACTAAACTCCTGAGGCCACAAAATTTGATGAGCCGGCTGCTTAATCGCATTCCTTGTAAAAATACCACTATATGGGGTACATCTTTGACTACCAAAGGCACACGTTGAAGCCCCAGTCGCAGGGTCTATAGTACTAGCAGCCGTGCTCCTAAAACTTGGAGGGTACGGAATAATACGTATAATAGTTACACTAGACCCTCTATCCAAAGAACTAGCTTACCCATTCATCATCCTAGCATTATGAGGCATCATCATAACAGGGTCTATTTGCCTCCGACAAACAGATCTTAAATCTTTAATCGCTTACTCATCAGTAAGCCACATAGGACTTGTAGCAGGAGGAATCTTAATTCAAACCCCCTGAGGATTCTCAGGAGCAATTATCCTCATAATCGCCCACGGATTAGTATCTTCAATATTATTCTGTTTAGCCAACACAGCCTATGAACGAACCCACAGCCGAACTATAATTCTTGCCCGAGGACTACAAATAATCTTTCCACTAACAGCTGCATGATGATTCGTTGCCAACCTAGCCAACCTCGCACTACCACCCCTACCAAACCTAATAGGAGAACTTATAATTATTACAACCCTATTTAACTGATCCCCCTGAACAATCGCACTAACAGGAATAGGGACACTAATCACTGCAAGCTACTCCCTCTATATATTCCTAATATCCCAACGAGGCCCAACACCAAACCACATCACAAAACTCCCACCATTCCACACCCGAGAACATTTACTAATAACCATACACTTCATCCCAGTAATCCTCCTCGTAGCAAAACCAGAACTTATATGAGGATGATGCTTCTAGTAAGTATAGTTTAAACAAAATATTAGATTGTGATTCTAAAGATAGGAGTTAAAACCCCCTTACTCACCAAGGAAGGAAAGAAAACAATAAGTACTGCTAATCCTTATGCACCGCGGTTAAAATCCGCGGCTTCCTCGCGCTTTCAAAGGATAACAGTTCATCCATTGGTCTTAGGAACCAAAAACTCTTGGTGCAAATCCAAGTGGAAGCTATGAACTCAACAACCATAATCATATCCTCATCACTCATCCTAGTCCTCACAATCCTCATGTTCCCACTACTAACCACACTAAGCCCAAAACCACAAAAACCAGAATGAGCATCTACACACGTCAAAACTGCTGTAAGCACATCATTCTTCAACAGCCTACTCCCCCTTATAATCTTCCTCGACCAAGGAACAGAAAGCATTACTACCAACTGACACTGAATAAACACACACATATTTGACATCAACACCAGTTTCAAATTCGACCACTACTCCCTCATCTTCACCCCCATTGCCTTATACGTTACCTGGTCCATCCTAGAATTTGCACTATGATATATACACTCTGACCCCAATATAAACCGATTCTTTAAATACCTCCTTCTATTCCTAGTGGCTATAATTACTCTAGTTACAGCCAACAACATATTCCAACTATTCATTGGCTGAGAAGGTGTTGGAATCATATCCTTCCTACTAATCGGATGATGATATGGACGTGCAGACGCTAATACAGCAGCCCTCCAAGCCGTCATTTATAATCGAGTGGGAGATATCGGATTAATCCTAAGCATGGCCTGATTCGCAATAAACCTAAACTCTTGAGAAATTCAACAAATCTTCTTCCTTTCAAAAAACTTTGACATAACAATCCCCCTAATCGGACTTATCCTCGCAGCAACAGGAAAATCGGCCCAGTTTGGCCTTCATCCTTGATTGCCATCTGCCATGGAGGGCCCCACACCAGTCTCCGCCCTACTCCACTCCAGCACCATAGTTGTTGCAGGAATCTTCCTACTAATCCGCCTCCACCCCCTCATAGAAAACAATAAACTAGCACTAACAATCTGCCTATGTCTAGGAGCATTAACCACCCTATTTACAGCCACCTGTGCTCTTACCCAAAACGACATCAAAAAAATCGTAGCCTTCTCAACATCCAGCCAACTAGGACTAATAATAGTAACAATTGGACTAAACCAGCCACAACTAGCATTCCTCCACATCTGCACACACGCCTTCTTCAAGGCAATATTATTCCTATGCTCAGGATCAATTATCCACAGCCTAAACGACGAACAAGACATCCGAAAAATAGGGGGACTTCACAACCTAATACCCACCACCTCAACATGCCTCACAATCGGAAGCCTAGCGCTAACAGGAACCCCATTCCTAGCCGGATTTTTCTCAAAAGATGCCATCATCGAAGCCCTCAACACCTCGTACCTCAACGCCTGAGCCCTCACCCTAACACTAATCGCCACATCCTTCACCGCGGTCTACAGTTTCCGAGTAGTCTTCTTCGTAACCATGGGATCCCCCCGATTCCTACCCCTATCCCCCATTAATGAAAACAATCCCCTGGTAATCAACCCAATCAAACGACTTGCTTGAGGAAGCATCATCGCAGGACTAATCATCACATCCAACTTCCTGCCCCTAAAAACACCAATCATAACTATACCAGCCACCTTAAAAATAGCAGCCTTAATAGTTACCATTACCGGGCTCTTAGTCGCTATGGAACTAACAGCCACAACCAACAAACAAATTAAAATTACACCCACAATTCCTTTACACCACTTCTCAAACATGCTGGGATACTTTCCCTCAATCATTCACCGAATGCCCCCAAAACTTAACCTACTCCTAGGACAATCAATTGCCACTAAACTCGACCAAACATGACTTGAAATCACAGGACCAAAAGGGCTCACACTCACTCAAATAACAATGTCAAAAGTAACAAGCGACATCCAACGAGGAATAATTAAAACATACCTAACCATTTTCTTACTAACCACAACCCTAGCTATCTTAATAGCCCTCATTTAGACCGCACGTAAAGTCCCCCGGCTCAAGCCCCGAGTAAGCTCCAACACAACAAACAAAGTCAAAAGCAACACCCAAGCACAAACAACCAACATTACTCCACCAAACGAATACATAACAGCCACACCACTAATATCACCACGCAACATAGAAAACTCCTTCAGCCCATCAATAACCACCCAAGAACCCTCATATCAGCCTCCCCAAAAAAATCCCGCCATTAGACCAACACCTAATAAATAAACCAAAACATAACCAACCACAGAACGACTCCCCCAGGCTTCAGGAAAAGGCTCAGCCGCTAAAGCCGCTGAATATGCAAACACTACAAGCATCCCCCCTAAATAAATTAAAAAAAGAACTAAAGATAAAAATGAACCCCCACAACCAACCAAAATTCCACACCCAACTCCCGCCGCCACTACCAAACCTAAAGCAGCGAAATATGGCGTGGGATTAGAAGCAACAGCAACCAAACCCACAATTAAAGCTACCAACAACAAAGACATGAAATAAGTCATAATTCTTACTCGGACTCTAACCGAGACCAGTGACTTGAAGAACCACCGTTGTAGTTCAACTACAAGAACAACTAATGGCAAGCCTACGAAAAACACACCCACTAATCAAAATCGCTAACGACGCATTAGTCGACCTACCAACACCATCCAATATTTCCGCATGATGAAACTTCGGATCTCTCCTAGGACTGTGTCTAATCACCCAAATCCTAACAGGGCTATTCCTAGCCATACACTACACCTCAGACATTTCAACCGCATTCTCATCAGTAGCCCACATCTGCCGAGATGTAAACTATGGCTGATTTATCCGTAATTTACACGCCAACGGAGCATCATTCTTCTTCATCTGCATCTATATGCACATCGCCCGAGGGCTATACTATGGGTCCTACCTGTACAAAGAAACCTGAAACATCGGAGTAGTTCTATTCCTACTAGTCATAATAACCGCCTTTGTCGGTTACGTCCTACCATGAGGCCAAATATCCTTCTGAGGTGCTACAGTAATTACAAACCTCCTATCAGCAGTCCCTTACATAGGAGACACCCTTGTACAATGAATCTGAGGCGGCTTCTCAGTCGACAACGCAACACTAACACGATTCTTCGCATTTCACTTCCTCCTACCATTCATTGTCACCGCCGCAACTCTCCTACACCTCTTGTTTCTCCACGAAACAGGGTCAAACAACCCAATTGGACTGAACTCCGATGCAGATAAAATCTCCTTCCACCCATACTTCTCATACAAAGACCTCCTCGGATTTGTAGTAATACTTTTAGCCCTAACATCACTAGCACTATTCTCCCCCAACCTGCTAGGAGACCCAGAAAACTTCACCCCAGCCAATCCCCTTGTCACCCCTCCACACATCAAACCAGAATGATACTTCTTATTCGCCTACGCTATCCTCCGATCCATCCCCAACAAACTAGGAGGAGTACTCGCACTACTATTTTCAATCCTAGTGCTAATAGTAGTACCAATCCTACACACCTCAAAACAACGAGGGTTGACATTCCGTCCAATCACTCAATTTTTATTCTGAACCCTAGTAGCAGACATGGCTATCCTAACATGAATTGGAGGCATACCAGTAGAGCATCCATACATTATCATCGGACAAATCGCATCAATCCTCTACTTCGCACTATTCCTTATCCTAACCCCACTAGCAGGATGAGTAGAAAACAAAGCACTAAAATGAGCTTGCCCTAGTAGCTTAGCCTAAAAGCATCGGTCTTGTAATCCGAAGATCGGAGGTTAAACTCCTCCCTAGCGCCCAGAAAAAGGAGATTTTAACTCCCACCCCTGGCTCCCAAAGCCAGAATTCTAAATTAAACTATCTTCTGGTACATATGCATTACGTGCATATGTATTAACACCATTCATTTATTTTAACCATAAAGCAAGTACTAACATTTAGGGTATACATAAAGCATATAATTTTTAGTCCAATATAATTTATTCAAACTTAAACTCATGAAGTATCTAACTTTAAATGAAGATCACATGTTTACTTTGTAAACCCAACAAAAATTTGACACAAACAATATTAATGTAGTAAGAGATCACCAACTAATTTACATGAAGGCATAATATTAATGATAGAATCAGGGACAAATATTGTGGGGGTAGCACAGAATGAACTATTCCTGGCATTTGGTTCCTATTTCAGGCACATTAATGGAATCTCCCTCCTTAATTAATTATACTGGCATTTGATTAATGGTGTAATTACATACTCCTCATTACCCCACATGCCGAGCATTCTTTTATATGCATAGGGTTATTTTTTTTGGTTTCCTTTCAACTGGCATTTCAGAGTGCAAAGCTCAAATGTTAAATAAGGTTGAACATTTTTTCCTGCTTGTCAAAATATAAGTTAATTCTTTTAAGACATAATTTAAGAATTACATATAACTAACTCAAGTGCATAACATATTCATTCCTTCTTCAACTTCCTCCTATATGCCCCCCTTTGGCTTTTGCGCGACAAACCCCCCTTCCCCCCTACGCTCAGCAAATCCTGTTATCCTTGTCAAACCCCGAAACCAAGGAAGACTCAAGAGCGCGCAGACCAACAAGTTGAAATATGAGTTAGCCATCCACATTATATATATATATATATGCATTGATTATTGAAACTGCCATAAACGCTAACTCAATTATCCCAACCAAATCCTACGAAAAATAATCCAACACTAAAAATTCAAACACATGGCC